TTTTTTACCGGGGCGCGATTGGTTTCTAAGATCGCTTCCGGCTCTAGGCCTTTTACTAGTTAGTCCCGGTAAAGCCCCCAGACGGCGTATTTTTTTGAAACGAGGCCCTCGGTAACGTGACATAAGGACTCCTTATTAATTTTAATTTTATTGAAATTTCATAAACCGAAATTAAAACTGAACTAAATGAAGCGAAATCGACTGAAGGATTGGACTACAAATATTAATGAGATGAATTGGATCAATATCCATACTTTACTTTTTTGTATTGTATATAATGTATAGAAAAAATAGAAATAAAAATATATATAATAATATATAAAAAAAAATATATAAATATAAAAATATTTAGAATATATATAAAAAAATAGATTTAATATATAAATATATAAATAAATAAATTGAATATAATATTAAATATATAAATAAATTAAACAAAAAGAGTTTCCTTTTTTGGTTTAATTTATTCTGCAAAGATCTAACTCCTCAAATTGATCCCTAATTGGAAGTTTCGACGAGATAATAAACAGACTGTTGACCTTTGGAAAGAATTGGAAAGAAAAGGGGAAAAAGCTTTTTCACTCTTTGTTCTTTGATTTCAAAAAAAAGCATTCTAAATTATGTAAAAAAGGCAAAAAGCAAACAAATAGGGAAAGCCGGCTATCGGAATCGAACCGATGACCATCGCATTACAAATGCGATGCTCTAACCTCTGAGCTAAGCGGGCTCAAATAATAGAAATTTTGTATCCATAGGGATTCAGCAAACTATTAGGATCTTATCTATTAACTATCTATTAGTTATTCATAATTAATATGAATTATTAATATGAATTATAGACTCGAATTTAGAAAAACTAGAATTTTTTCTAATTTTTAACGCCATACTTAATATAAATATATAAATATAACATATTTAATATAATAATGGTAGATTCAATCTAATATTCAAGCTAATGTTGATAGAATCTAATAATTAAGAATATAATAATTCTATTTTAATTTTATATATATATTTATTATTTATCTATATATTTAAGATCTTTTTTTATATCTTAGTTAGATTTCTTTTATATTAATATAGTAATATTACTAATATTACTGACTCAATTTTTATCTTCGAGTTTATTTTATATTTTAGATTTTAGTATATTTTACATCTCAATTATATAGAAAATTTTTTATATAGATTTCATTTAATCGATCGATTTAATAGATTTAATATAGATTAAATTTTTTTCTATTTAGTTTAGAGTTCTAAATAGAGATAATTAGAGTCAAAATCTTTTTATGCATTTATATATTTTATGATTATATAAATGAAATGATACGTTATAAGTCTAGATAATTAGAATGAAACTCTTTTTAGACTCAAAAATTTGAATTATCTTCGAATTCGAAATAGAAATGAATGGAATAATTAGTTCTAGCTATTATACTATAAAAAAAATAATTAATTTAATTTCTATTTTTAATAATGAATAAATTAAATTTTAATTTTTATTTTTTTAGTTATCTTATTCTTATTATGGTTATATAGGATAGCCTAATAAAAGGATAAGAATAAAAATTAAATTAAAGAAAAAAAAGATGCAACCCATAGAAATGAAATCCAGATCATAATGAGAGACTCCTTTCTTTTGTTTTCATTCATAAAGACAGAAGCTAAGACGAAAAAAAGAATCGACCGTTCGAGTATTCCACCAAATTGCCTGAGAAAACTGAGAGTAAGAGGGACATATATATGTTATGGAATACCCATCTATATTGAATTGCGAATACAGAAATGATAAAATATTTTCTGATTGGACCAAATAAAAATTAATATGGGTCTCCGATAGAGACGAAAGACGATAAACAAACAAGAAAATAGGTAAAGACCCTTCGATATAAGAATCTGTATCTATATCTACTAAATTCAACGGTTTCGCATAAAAAGAAAGCAAATAAATAAACGAAAGAAAATAAACAAATGAAAGAAGGGGTAAAGGGGGGGGGAAAGGAGGGAGAAAGGGGGAAGGAGGGACATCCTAATGAGATCCTAATCTCAATACACAAAAGAAAGGGGGAAGGAGGGACATCCTAATGAGATCCTAATCTCAATACACAAAAGAAAGGGGATATGGCGAAATTGGTAGACGCTACGGACTTAATTGGATTGAGCCTTGGTATGGAAACCTACTAAGTGATAACTTTCAAATTCAGAGAAACCCTGGAATGAAAAATGGGCAATCCTGAGCCAAATCCTATTATTTTATTATTTTACGAAAATAAACATGAACAAAGGTTCAGCAAGCGAGAATAATAAAAAAAGTAAAGGATAGGTGCAGAGACTCAATGGAAGCTATTCTAACAAATGGGGTTGACTGTTGGTAAAGGAATCCTTATATCGAAACTCTAGAAAGGATGCAAGATATACCTATTTTTTTTTATAGGTATACTAATGAAAAACTATCTCAAAAAAGACGAACCGAACCCGTTTTTTTTTATTTCTATTATAT